CCGCAATTTCAGAATCACCTTGTAGAATGGCCTGTTCTCCCCGGTCGGAATAGGTAGGTCAACTCCTTTCCTTAGAACCGTACTTGAGAGTTTCCTACCTCATACGGCTCAGCAATCGATTCTTTTTTCGTCCCATCTTAATCTTATTAATTTACCCTATGCTAACTGAATTAGATTTCTCATAAAAACCTATCCCATTTTTGGGGGGGTTAACCAGAAGAAGTTAAGTTAATTACAGAAGTTTCAAACTCTAATTTTGATCAATAATCAGTTTTATCTTTTCTCCCACACCTTCAGAAGAATGAAGAATACCTCCTTGATCGTTATAATTTTCTGAAAGGTAACTATCTCGGTTTCATTTCATAATTCCATATATGAAATTCATATAGAACCGTTGAAAAAGACTTTCCTACGTAAGAAAAAAGAACTTACTATCTTTGGGATTTGATACTACACCGCTGCTCAATACCTTAGCGGATCGACTCTATTACATAAGTTGATTCCGAACTTTTATCTCCTATCATGACATAAGTAAGCAGTTCTTAACTGTATCGACCAAATAGCTCGCTAATTGATCTTTACGGTGCTTTCTCTATACAATTCGATCCTTTATCCATAGAGTATATAGGCATACCTATTTCTTCATATTTTTTTGGTTCTTGTGAAGTATCTTTCCTTACTACAGCTGATAAAAATCGTTGCTTTAAACGATGGATATGTAGAAAGCCTTTTTTTCTAGTATTTACTAGCTAATTCGCTATTTTTTCCTTCTTTCTATAGTGGAGATAGTCGCACGTAATGACAGATCACGGCCATATTATTAAAAGCTTGTGGTAAGAATGGGTTTCGTTCTAGTGCCCGAAAATAATATTCCAAAGCCTTCGTATGCTCCCCGTTACTTGTGTGTATAAGGCCTATATTATATAGTATATAACTTCGATCATAAGGATCAATTTCTGGTCGCGTAGCTTCATAATAATTCTGTAAAGCTTCCGCATAATTTCCTTCGGATTGAGCCGACATCCGTTACGGTCGTTCATTCTATCCAAAGAATCTCCGTTCCAGAACCGTATGTGAGATTTTCATCTCATACGGCTCCTCCCTTCTGTGCATTAAAGTACTAAGGAAACTAATCTACGGAATCAAAATTTCACTATTTTCATTATGAACTGACAGGGACTAGTATTTTTACAAGAAATCTCTAATCAGCCTTCCCGAAAGGTTTTTTTTCTTAACACCAATTGTATTAGTGCTAGATGGGAATGGTAACTCCAACGATTTCTTTGTCCTCAACGCCTCCTATTTCCAGGAATTAGTCACTTCAACGATCTTTGATGGTTATACGGGTATCCAAAGTACGAACGAGATGGATGTTTGTTGTCCCAACCATTCTTGTCAGTCCCGATACCGATAAGGAAGGGGGTAATTTATAACAAAGTTTTTGTGTTGTTGATTCCTGGGAGTAGTGCTTCTTCCCCTATGCCGACTATTGGTACTAGTAGAGTAGGATTGACCCGCAAACCAACCAGAACCCATAGGTGTAACCTTTCGCTCAATACTAAAATAGACAATTAAAGCATCTGAGGCTGCATCAATCGAGGATACACGACAGAAGGAATTGTTCTATCTCTAAACTTCACCTTCACCAAGCGTGGGTTTATTTCAAAAATTTATTTTTTCTATCCCGAATCGCGTCTCTTTCTCTCAGGCTAAGGGCTAAAACAAAAAAGAATCAAATCGCACCATCTCTATAATAGGTAAATGCCCTTTTTTCTACTGAAGTTGTCGGAATTATTCGTAATAAGATATTAGCTACAATTGAAGAGGTCTTATCAATAAAATTTCCATTTATCCGAGATCTAGGCATAATTAGCAATCTATTCTATAATTCTTATCATTATTCCTTTGGAAAAATAATCCCACAAACACAAACAAGGAATCATACAGTAATACGAAATATCATAAAAATAGACTAATTCTAAAAAAAAAAAATGTGGACCTTCCACTCAAATTGGTCCCTTTTTGACAGGGAGAGATATGAAATATCTAAATAAAATTCGATTTCATTCTCATGAATTTCGTAATATACATATATACCGATATAAGGTAACTATTTACCAAGGACTTTATTTCACTACGCATTCCGGCAATTTGAGAAGTTTTGATTTGGTTATGATCCAAAAAAGAGGAAAAAGAATTCAATAACAATCGTTCTATGGTAAAATAGAGTAACCCTCCGTTTTGTTTAGATAACGCATATACGCCATACGCCATACAATTGAAATAGAAAAATACATGGAAAAATTCATGAATTACTAATAGATCTATTAATAGATCTATGGGGAACTTACCTGATGAGAGAAATTGTTGTCGAGAAATATGAAATTTTAAAACCATTTTTGAGTTCTATGAAACCGCGGATTGGCTGTACCTGTACTGCAATAATATGAATGACTCGCTATTCACTCGGTTTCTGGTCAATAATAAGAAGAGTAGGAGAGATGGCCGAGTGGTTCAAGGCGTAGCATTGGAACTGCTATGTAGGCTTTTTGTTTATCGAGGGTTCGAATCCCTCTCTCTCCCTTTCTGTTGATTCACCAATGTTACCGACCACAATGTAGCAAATCAAATAACAATTGATACCATTAGTCCAAGTCCAAGAGTAGGATCTTTATTTGATAGAGATTCTCTATTCCTAATTAATGCGGTGCGTAAAATATAAATATCGGCAAGGCCCTTAAATATATTTCCTTCAAAAAAGGGAAAAATTGTCTGAACCTTTCTTTTTTATTTTGGTTAGGTTCAAGTTTGACGAGAATAATATTCCACGACTAACAATTCATTTATTTTCAACCCGATCGATTTACTATCTATTATTTGATTTACTAATCCTTTATATTGGGATGAGTCAATAGTCAAATGTTTTGGCAATTCCTCGTGGGAAGATGAAGCAATAGAATTTTGAATCAGAGCTTTCGATTTTTCTTTATCCTTCGTAGTAATAATATCTCGGGGTTTGCAACGATAACTTGGTATATCCACTACACGACCATTAACTAAAATATGTCTATGGTTAACTAATTGCCTGGCCCCGGGAATGGTCGAAGCCATACCCAACCGAAAAAGTATGTTATCCAAACGCATCTCGAGTAGTTGTAGTAAAACCTGACCTGTTGACCCTTTGGCTTTTCTAGCGATATGCACATATCTAAGCAATTGTCGCTCTGTCAGACCATAATGAAAACGCAATTTTTGTTTTTCTTCTAGACGAATACGATATTGCGATCTTTTACCAGAACGTAATTGATCACTTCCGGATCTAGGCCTTTTACTAGTTAGTCCTGGTAAAGCTCCCAGACGGCGTATTTTTTTGAAACGAGGCCCTCGGTAACGAGACATAAAATAAAACTCCTTTTTTTTTTATTGAAATTTTATTTTTTACAGAATAAATCTAAATTAAGACTGAACTAAAGGATAAACAAAGCAAAGCTAAGTTTACTAAAGTACTACAAAGTACAATGATGAATTGTCTCAATATCCGGCTTTTTTTATATATTTTTGTATATATATATTATTTATAATAATATTTATAGGAAGTGAAAACTCCGTTTTACGATTTGTTTTGTAGAGATCTAATTTCTCCTATCCATTTTTTATTCCTAGTTGCAAGTTAACACGACATAATAGATCGGTGACCGGACATTTAGACAAAAGGGGGCGGGAGATTCTCAATCATGGAAAAAATCGATAGAGAAAAAGCCGGCTATCGGAATCGAACCGATGACCATCGCATTACAAATGCGATGCTCTAACCTCTGAGCTAAGCGGGCTCACCTAATAGAAATAATAAATAAAATTATATTCTAGTAATAAAATGACTAATTAGAATTTTAAATTTATTACTTATTATTATTTCTATATATTTTTTTTTAGCTTTTGTATTTTATTTCGATTATTTATATTAATTAATTTCGATTATTATAAATAATCGAAATAAAATGAATAATAAGGAAGTAAGCTAATACGTAAGATTTCCCATATTTTTAATGATAATTTAAAATTTTTTATTCTCGTTAAAAAAAAAAAAATAAAAATAAAGAATTCTTTTTAGAGCAGTTCTAACAAATTATGCTAATTACTAATTATAGGATTTATATAATTACATAATTCTAAATTCTAGCTGATCGATCCTAAGAAAACGATAAGTATAAATATAAAGATACAATCCAAATTATACTGAGACATTCCTCAAGTTTCATTCGCAAAAGGAGTAGATAAGACGAAAAAAAAAATAAGAGTGAATATCGACCGTTCTAGTATTCTAAATCTTGCTATAAAAATAAAAGGGGGGAGATACATTCATATATATGTGGGATCTACCTATCATATTGAATTGCAGATATATAAATGATAGAATCATTTATGATTTAAATATGGTTCATCAAATACCATAGAGATGAAATGGCGGAAAATGGTGAAAAAAAGCGGCATACACTTTTCGATATAGGAATCATTATCTAATGAATTCAACGGTTCCAAGATAAATAAAATAGGTGAATGGAATTACAACTAGATCCTAGTCTCAAAACAAAAGGGGATATGGCGAAATTGGTAGACGCTACGGACTTGATTGGATTGAGCCTTGGCATGGAAACCTGCTAAGTGGTAACTTCCAAATTCAGAGAAACCCTGGAAAAAAGGGGGGGCAATCCTGAGCCAAATCTTTATTTTGAGAAATCAAGGGTTTAGGTTTAGTTTCTAAAATAAAATAAAACTAGAATAAAAAAAGATAGGTGCAGAGACTCAATGGAAGCTGTTCTAACGAATGGAGTTGACTACGTTGCGTTGATCGTTGGAATTCCTTTATGGAAATTAAAGAAAGGATGGCCCTTTATACAGATATTTTATACATATACTTTATATATATACTGACATATCGATCGATTAATCATGACCCGAATCCATATTATATATTATATAATATATATATGAAAAAGGAA